AATACTTAAAAATAGAGTTAATAATCGAGATTCCTTGCCGATACTATAATAAAAAAGAAATCTATTCAATGAATAGCAGCATAAGATCCATTGAGTTCTCTTCGCACTCCTTTGTGAAAGAGTAGAATGAGAAAGCTAATGAATCTTAAACCCATTGATAAAAAGAAAAAAAGAGGATAAATACTATAGTTAGTGAATAAAAGAGGGTTTGGGGATAGAGGGACTTGAACCCTCACAACTTATAAAGTCGACGGATTTTCCTTTTACTAGAAATTTCATTGTTGTCAGTATTGACATGTAGAATGGGACTCTCTCTTTATCCTCGTCCGATTAATCCACTTTTTAAAAGATCTCGAAAACTATGAATTGAAGGATTTGATTACTCAATATTTGATTGGAATGGGTTCACAATAATTCTAAAAAAATTCAGAATTTTCTATTTCATAATCATTCCTAATTTCATTCTAAAAAAGAATAAAGAACCTATATTATGATATGGGTTCCGTGATTAATCGTTTGCTATGTCAGTATCTATACGTGTGTATTAGATGTATAAAGCCCTTACTTTCTCTAAATTTAGAGAGAGTTCCACTACCAACACAACGTAATCAACTCGATTCGTTAGAACAGCTTCCATTGAGTCTCTGCACCTATCCTTTTCCTTTGGATTCTAGTTCGAGAACCACTTGTTTTCTCAAAACACGGATTTGGCTCAGGATTGCCCTTTTTTAATTCCAGGGTTTCTCTGAATTTGGAAGTTACCACTTAGCAGGTTTCCATACCAAGGCTCAATACAATCAAGTCCGTAGCGTCTACCGATTTCGCCATATCCCCATTTTCCTTTTCTTTGATTGAGACCTGTATTCCTTGTGTAATTTCATCCATCTCTTAGTTTTTTTTGGAATCGTTGAATTAATTACTCGACGTAGTCTAGCAGTTCGTCTCTATTTGACAGACCCTGCTTATTGCAATTCAGAATTGAATTGATTCTATCGTTGATGTATTTGCAATTCAATCCGAATCAATATATCCCAAAGTTTTTCTCTCCCCCACCCCCCCCCCCGCCTTTCTTTTTTAGAGTATTCAAAATCATACTATAACGCTTGATATTCATTCTTTTTTTTTTTCTAATCAGAATTAGCAATTTCATTTGCTATGATTCTATGTTCTCCTTAGTGAAATATTAATCATTAAATTATTAAGAAATAACAAAAAAAACAAAATATCTCAAAAAATGTCTATAATGATCGAATGAAAATGCCAAGAAATTCGCATTTTCTCTTTATTATATCTTTCATCATATATACTTTATTCTTTTCTATGTATTAGATTACTCATCCGAGCCATATCAAATTGAAAATATCTGAAATCAAATTCAATATAGAAATTGGAATAGATTCTATTCTATTAGAAAAATAAATTTGCGAATTAGAGAAATAAAAAGAAAGTTCAAAAATTTCTATAATCCTATTTAAGGATATCCTCCAGTTAAGCATATCAAGTTAACTTTATCTTTATGAAGTTCTAGTATTTTTTTCTAAGTAGAACTTCCAATTTCGAACTAGTTAATAGCTAAGATTAATAATTAAGATCTGACATTTTACGGATTTCCTATACTATACATATTTCTATTTGTTACACTATTTCTGTTATGTAAGCCCACTTAGCTCAGAGGTTAGAGCATCGCATTTGTAATGCGAGGGTCATCGGTTCAAATCCGATAGTCGGCTTTTTTCTATATCGATGTTCCATGAACAAGAATCTCTCTTTTTCTCTTTTTCTCCGAATTAAATGGAGAATCCAGGATCTATTATGTGGTTCTACCTTACAATTTTGCTAGATACAAAACAATAAAATAAATAATATATATACAAAAAATCCAGATGTTGATGAAATTCCATTTTTTGTGGTACTTTAGTAGATTTTACTCTGTTTATCCTTTAGTTTAATTCAGTTTTAATTTTGATGTATTCTGTAATGTAAATACAATGAAATTAATTGTGTAAAATGAAATTTCAATAAAATAAACAAGGAGTCTTCATGTCCCGTTATCGAGGACCTCGTTTAAAAAAAATACGCCGTCTGGGAGCTTTACCAGGACTCACTAGAAAAACACCTAAATCCGGAAGTAATCTGAAAAAGAAATTCCATTCTGGGAAAAAAGAGCAATATCGTATTCGTCTTCAAGAAAAACAGAAATTGCGTTTTCATTATGGTCTGACAGAACGACAATTACTTAGATATGTACATATCGCTGGAAAAGCAAAAAGGTCAACAGGTCAGGTTTTACTACAATTACTTGAAATGCGTTTGGATAATATCCTTTTTCGATTGGGTATGGCTTCAACCATTCCTGGGGCCCGGCAATTAGTTAACCATAGACATATTTTAGTTAATGGTCGTATAGTCGATATACCAAGTTTTCGTTGCAAACCCCGAGATATTATTACTACGAAGGATAACCAAAGATCAAAACGTCTGATTCAAAATTCTATTGCTTCATCCGACCCGGGGAAATTGCCAAAGCATTTGACGATTGACACATTGCAATATAAAGGACTAGTTAAAAAAATCCTAGATAGGAAGTGGGTCGGTCTCAAAATAAATGAGTTGTTAGTTGTAGAATATTACTCTCGTCAGACTTGAACTTAACGAAAAAAGGAAAAGTTCATAGAATTTTCTTCCCCTTCCCCTTTCCCCGAACTAAATCGACCTAAGGCCCTTAATTCGTATTTTCCCATTCAACTAGCATAAATGGATTAACCCTAGGATCCTTTTTTCTTTTTTGTTCTTTCCTCTATGTGTATTTTACATACCACAGTAATTTACTATAAAAAATTTCTATTAAATAAAGGTATTATTGCTGGAATAAATTGTTATTTGATTTGATACATTGTGATCGTTAACGTTGATCAATTAAGAGAAACGGAAAGAGAGGGATTCGAACCCTCGGTAAACAAAAGTCTACATAGCAGTTCCAATGCTACGCCTTGAACCGCTCGGCCATCTCTCCTACATAATCTTATTATGGAAAATAAACTAAGTGAATAGCGAGTTTTCCTATTCCTGCAGTACAGGTACAACCACAACGGCTCGGGGGTTCCATGGTTCTATTGGAAAAATTCCTTTTCATCTAAGTGGAAGGATCCAGGATTTTTTTACTAGGAATTCCGCTCCCTCGAAAAGTTTTAGTTTGGGTTTTCCCCAAACCAAAGAAAAAGAGAATGGAAGAATTCTTCTTATTCCATAATAAAATAGAGGAACCCTAGAATTCTGTTTGCATAAGGTACGCTACGCCATACAATCGAAATCTAAAAAAGGGTATGAGACAATTAATGACTTTGAAAACGCGAAATAGCTGATGAGAGAAGTTATTGTTGAGAAATAGAAAAGTGGAATGAAATCCAATCTTAGTCAAATATTTCATATCTCTTCTTGTCCAAACAGAAGGAAAAGGAGACAATTTGAGCTGAGCGGAAAATCCATACCTCTCTTATCCATTTAGAGCATATGGATCGATCGATTTATAAGAATCGAATGTGTTTGTTTTTATGTTATTTTGTGAAGAAATGAAAACAATTCTATATAGAATGGGTTGGGAATTATGCCTAGATCCCGTATAAATGGAAATTTCATTGATAAGACCTCTTCAATTGTAGCCAATATTTTATTGCGAATAATTCCGACAACCTCAGGGGAAAAAAGGGCATTTACTTATTATAGAGATGGTGCGATTTGACTCTTTTTTTTTTTTTTTTTTTTAGCCCTACCTACACCTCAGTCTTACGAGAAAGAGAGGGGGTTCGCATAGAGAGAACAAAATTAGTAAAGGAAACCCACGCTTGGGGAAGGTGAGGTGAACTAACAATTCCTTCTGTCGTGTATCCTCGATTGATGCGGCCTCAGATGCTTCAATTGTAGATTTGAGTATTGAGCGAAAGGTTACACCTACAGGATAGGTTCTGTATTACAGGCCAATCCTACTCTACTAGTACCATACCAATAGGCAGCATAGGGGAGAAAAGCACTACACCTAGAAATAGGAATCAACAAGAGAAAAACTTTGTTAGAAATTAGCCCTTTCCTGATCGGTATCAGGGCTGGGAAGAATGGTTGGGATAACAAACAACCATCAGGTTTGTACTTTGGATACCCCTATAACCATCAAAGATCGTTGAAGTGGCTAATTCCTCTAAATAGGAGGCGTTGAGAACAAAGAAATTCTTGGAGCTATCGTTTTCCTCTAGCATTAATAGAATTCATTGGTGTTAAGAAAAACCTCTTGCGGGAAGGTTGGCTAGAGATTTCTTGGAAAAATACCAGCCCCTTTCGGTTCATAATAAGATGGGACTAATTCTATTTTTATTCTATAGATTATTTCGCTTAGTACTATGTACAGAAGGGAGGAGCCGTATGAGATGAAAACCTCATGTACGGTTTTGGAACGGAGATTTTTTGAATAGAATGAACGACCGTAACGGATGTTGGCTCAATCCGAAGGAAATTATGCGGAAGCTTTGCAGAATTATTATGAAGCTACGCGACTAGAAATTGATCCCTATGATCGAAGTTATATACTCTATAATATAGGCCTTATACACACAAGCAATGGAGAGCATACAAAGGCTTTGGAATATTATTTCCGGGCACTAGAACGAAACCCCTTCTTACCGCAAGCTTTTAATAATATGGCCGTGATCTGTCATTACGTGCGACTATCTCCACTATAGAAAGAAGAAAAAAAAAAGAAAGGATCAAATTTTCTAGTAAATACTAGAAAAAGGGCTTTCTACATAGGGATCGTCAAAACAACGATTTTGCCCTATCAGCTGTAGGAAGGAAGGACACTTCACGAGAATCAAAATAGGAAGAAAGTATGGCCTATACTACTACTCTATGGATAAAGTTCCCAAATTGATAGAGAAAGCACCGTAAAGATCCATTAGTGAGCGACTGGGTCGATACAACTAAAAAAAACTGCTTACTTATCCCATGATATG